CAAAAAAAATCAATACACCAATCACTACACTTAGATTTATTGGATTTGTTGCTAAAATATCGGTATTAAACCCGAAACTCCCGGCGGATGGCCAGTGGCGTGAGAAAACGAAAGAATCGGTTACATTTTTCATATGCTCTCCTCTTATAGATAGGACTGACAAAGAACAAAGTTCTTTTTCTATCACTTCGCTCGCCCCTTTCTTTTTTGAAAAATTTATTTATTTTTAATTGAATTTCCCCCTTTTAAATGGGAATAGATTAAATCTAGTAATTTCATTTAGGTTAGGTCTTAGGTCTCATTTCAATTGCAAAATATATCGTTTGTGGAAACGTTTCCTAAAAGGAAAAAAGTTTCCATTGTACTAAGCTAAGGACGGGAAGGAAGAAAGCGAGTGATCTGGTAATTCCTCATCCTCAAAGCAGTCCTTCCTGGAGTCTCAACAAATAAGTAATTATAGGAGTAAAGTGTTGATATAATTCGAAGAAGGAAATGGCTATTTAATTTCAAGTTAATAAAATAAGAAAAAAAGTAAAAAAAGTATGTAATCTAAGGTACTTTTTTACATTTCTAGGATTAAACAAAAGGATTCGCAAATAAAAGCGCTAATGCCACAACCAGTCCGTAAATTGTTAAAGCTTCCATAAAAGCTAGACTAAGCAATAAAGTACCTCGTATTTTACCCTCTGCTTCTGGTTGTCTCGCAATACCCTCTACAGCTTGGCCTGCAGCAGTACCTTGACCAACTCCAGGTCCAATAGAAGCAAGTCCTACAGCCAATCCAGCAGCAATAACGGAAGCGGCAGAAATCAGTGGATTCATGGTAAGTTCCTCGCACCAAAAAAAAGAAATGGTTAATGATACAATCAACCAATGAATTATTACTTAATTTTATCATTAAGTTTGATCATTAAGATCTATTGGGTCGAAGTAACTAAAAACTAATGATAATATTACTGACTCGTCAGAACTACTTCGATATCTCGTTTTTAGTTTCTACCCATGATGAAGTTTTTGTAAATCCATATACATACGGTTCTAGTTATTGCATTTCTTTCTTTCCAACCATTCTTTCATTCAATCCTTCGTTCTTTACTCTTCTATATCCTTGAGTTCATCTGTTTTTTCATCCAATCCACAATCACAAATGAAACAGAAGAAAGGACTTTACTTATCTTGTAATCCATCTAATCTAAATGCAGTAAACTGCAATCAAATCAATATATGCAATCATCAATATATGCAATGGATATCAATATGATCGATATCAACGATATCAATATATCAATATAACGATATCAATATGTATATCAATACATATATATATTTTTTTTATTTTGCTATAACTAAATATATATATATAGTTATATTATGTATAGCATTTAGATATATATATATATAGTATAGGTAGGGTATAAGGTAGGGTATAAGGACTTATATTTATATATAGATAGAAATATATAACTAGTGAATATCTAATATTGCATATACATATTACATATACATTTCTTTCTTCCATAACGTAAACTGTCCTCATTTTATATTGAATCGGATTATAGAATCATTCCTCGAAACCCACACAAAAAGTGGCTGGACTTATAGACATTACATACATCTAGTGTGACCTCCCCAACCCATCTTTTTTTTTTTACAATTCCGTAATATCGTTCATCTTCTCTCCTACGACTCTAGGTCATATATTCATACGTATTTATATCTATTATGTTCTCCAACCAAGCAGATTATCTTGAACCATGCATGAATTGGGATAAGCTAAAAAAAAGACTATTTAGAAAACTAGTCAATGATGACCCTCCATGGATTCGCCTATATAAGCCGCGGCTAACGTTGCAAAAATAAGAGCTTGAATACCACTTGTAAATAATCCAAGAAACATGACAGGTATAGGAACTACTGAAGGGACTAAAGAAACAAGAACAACAACTACTAATTCATCAGCCAATATATTCCCGAATAGTCGAAAACTAAGAGATAAAGGTTTTGTGAAATCTTCTAGGATGTTAATTGGTAAAAGTATTGGAGTTGGTTTGATGTATTTCTCGAAATAACCCAATCCTTTTTTGGTAAGACCCGCATAAAAATATGCCACTGACGTGGGTAAAGCTAAAGCAACAGTAGTATTTATATCATTCGTGGGCGCAGCTAACTCCCCATGAGGTAACTGTATGATTTTCCAAGGTAAAAGAGCACCTGACCAATTAGAAACAAAAATAAATAGGAACATAGTTCCAATAAAGGGAACCCAAGGTCCATATTCTTCTCCAATCTGGGTTTTGCTCAAGTCTCGAATAAATTCAAGGACATATTCAAAGAAATTCTGACCGTCGGTCGGAATGGTTTGTGGATTCCGAACAGCTATGATGACTGAACCTAACAAGATAGCAATTACGACCCAAGAAGTGATAAGTACTTGGGCATGGATTTGTAAACCTCCTATTTGCCAATAGAAATGTTGGCCTACTTCTACACCCGATATATCATATAACCCCTTGAGTGTTTTAATGTAACATGGTATAACATTCATATTGTCCTCTGATAGAAATTGAACTTCAAAAAAGGAATTAGTTTGATTCAACCATTTCTTTCTCAACTCACCAACTTGAATCATTAATCATATATTTAGGATACCAAGAAATCACGTAACATCATAATATATATCAATATCCCCAGTTCTTTTTTTTTTTATCTATTTTGCATTTTTGAAAATAGATAAAAAAGTAACCGATCCAATAAATCTATGGAGTTGCCCAATAATTAACATTAACTAATCTTATTATTCTTAATCTTAATCATAATCAACGATTTCTTATATAGCTAGAACGACCCTCACAAATTGCGGATACTAATTTGTTAAGAATCAATCGAATTGAAGCTATAGCGTCATCGTTGGCCGGAATCGAAATATCTGCAAGATCTGGGTCACAATTTGTATCGATTAAACAAATCGTCGGAATCCCCAAAATGGCACATTCTCGAAGAGCCGTATATTCTTCTTGCTGATCAACGATGATCACAATATCAGGCAATCCCGTCATATATTTGATCCCACCGAGATATGTTTGCAAGGTAGATAATTTTCTCTTCAACATTGCTGCATCTCTTTTGGGGAGACGGTTGAGTTTCCCCATCTTTTCTTCTGCTCTTAAGTCCCTGAACTTATAAAGTCTCGTTTCCGTAGTGGACCAATTCGTTAACGTACCACCGAGCCATTTTTGATTAATAAAATGAGACCGAGCCCTTATTGCAGCTGATGCTACTGAATCCGATGCTTTATTTTTGGTACCGACGATTAAGAAGCTTTTTCCCCTACTTGATGCATCAAAAACTAAATCACAGGCTTCTGATAAAAAACGAGCAGTTCTAGCGAGATTTGTAATATGAATACCTTTACGCTTTGCAGAGATGTAAGGGGCCATTCTAGGATTCCATTTCTTAGTACCATGACCAAAATGAACTCCTGCTTCCATCATCTCTTCCAAATTGATGTTCCAATATCTTCTTGTCATTTTTTACCACACTTCCTTTTTGTTTTTTCTTTTTCTTATTATTAACAAAGAGACGAGGTACCTTGAAATAAATAATTGTTCCGATGGAACCTTCTACCGGGGATTGACCATCGATACACGGCACATAAATCTTTATAATTACTTATTTTATTTATTACCAAATCAATAATCAGACCAGTATAGTTAAAAGATAGTTAAAGTTAAAATGAATCCGCTCTTAGGAATCATTAAATCGCATAAATGATTGTTCTGATGTCTCATGTAAATTTGTCTCATGGAAATTGTTTGTCGCGCAAGAACAAAATAATTCTCTATGGTGTAACAAAATATCTCTCATTTCCAACTCGAATAGATTTTTTCTTTTGATTTCAAAATAAATGTTTTTGTCTTGCCTTGAACGGTGCACAAATTTTTTGAATCCGGTACCAACAGGTATAATCCCCCCCAGAACAACGTTCTCTTTCAGGCCTTTCAACCAATCAATACGACCTCGTAGAGCAGCTTTTGCTAAAACTCGAGCGGTTTCTTGAAAACTTGCTTCGGATATGAAACTTTGAGTATTCAGAGACGCTCTTGTTATTCCCAATAAGATTGCCCGATAACAGATCGATTCGTCCAAAGCACGCCCTGCTCGTTCCGCTCGCAACAATCCGATTAATTCTCCAGGCGAAAAAACATTAGACATTCCATCTTCTGAAACCAACACTTTTGATGTTACTTGACGTACAATAATCTCTATATGTCTATTATGGATCTGTACCCCCTGGGATCGATAAACCTTTTGGATCTTATTAACCAAAGAGATACAACTTTGGGCTATGGTTAGCTCAGCTCCAATCAAAAACCCCCAGGGGATCCCAAGAATTCTTGGTATACGTTCGTTCCAACCTTCAACTCTCCTTTCGAGGTTCATCGATAGTGAATCAATCGAACGCACTTCTAAGATTTGTTCTACTTTTGGAAGACCTTGCGTTATGTCACCAGATCTCGATTTTTCATATATAAATGTAACTAATGTATCTCCTTCGTAAAGGATTTTCCCATAATGACCATGAACAGTTGCTCCAGGAGTAGCCAAATAAGGCTTAGCTGATCTTATAACTAAAGAGTCGACATTAACAATTAAAATTTGACCAGATTTTTTTACGTGTGGTTCGTATTTAAATAGACATACATTTTCACAAATAAATTGTCCAAGGCTAATTTTGGTCCATGTCTCTTCACAATAATCATGATGGAGAAAGCACCAATTCAAATGGAATGGGTTCAAAATGATGTTACTGCATGGATCGGGATTATAAATCCTCCTATTTTCATCTATTAAACAGTATTTAAGTACTTGAAGTACTTGGAAAATCTGTTTCAAATTGTCAAGTAGCAAATATTTCTTTAACACGATCTGATTATGAGTTATTAAATGGTAAGATGAATAAAAATTCGCTATTTTAGGTACAATAGCGCCTAAGAGACCTA